TCCCCAGGGTTCCACTTACCGGATAACAAGGTGAGGCGCAGCCGATCATTGCTACCTTAGCCACCCGGCACCCTATTTTACTCTCAAAAGGCTACACTTCTCTCGTTCCTCTTGGACGGCTTTTTCCTGTCAGCAGCCGTACACCTACCTAATTATATAATCTATCTTCCCAGGAGAATGAATGTAAAGATCAGACTTCCGTTCTTCAGGACCTGCAAGCAGTAATTCAGCGAGTGGCTTAGCACTCGATAATAGGCGTTAACGGGACGGAGCAATGAGGGGTATTTTCCCTAATTAGGAAAGATTGAATGTGTTATATCATGTTCTTGGCTGCTGAAAGACGAGTTTTTTCAAAACCTGCTTCTCGCCCTGAGCTGAGCCCTACCACAAGAATACGTTTTAGGACTAGCAGATCGACTTGTTTAGCCCTTTTCTATTGGTTTAGTGAATCCCACCACTACTGAGCACGACCTGATTGAGGCGCGGATCCGTCTTTTACCTTTTATTACTGTATTTTTCTGGGAAAGGGACTTGAAGGAATGCAATCTATCTGATATTGGGAAGCAGGTAGCGAGGTAGTAGCAGAGGCAAGGTCAGGAAGTTCGGTTGCTTTTGATGAGGTAGCAGATGCGGAAGTGGTAAGATCGAGGGATACATCCAAAGCAAGGAAGCGAACCCACAGACACCGGTTATGAAACCAGGTACCCTTACCAAAGTGAATAAGTAATAAGTGCGTCGATTCGCCCCAGCCACGGCCAGGGAAGGGGGTAGGAAGACTAGCTATAATTATTCTATACGTATTGAGTCAGAAACAGCGAGAAGAGCAGTCCATTTAACTGAGAAGGATGGCGCCCATATCCCTACATATACGAATCATAAAACATACGAAAAAGAGATCAATTATATATCCCATAAAGCAAATATAAATACTTGCCCTTCTCCTCTAGTCTTGGTATGGTAGCTGAAAAAGGAGCGGATAAAAAACGGATAAATAAGTAAAATAATCGAATTTAATGGGCTGCTTTCGAGACTTGGCTCTCTTTCAAACAGGTAGGAATGCTCCCGCCAATAAATGAATAAATGAATAAATAGGCGGGCTAACTGACTCTTCTCTCCCGTCGGGATAACGACCAAATACTTCTAAAAAGAAGGATGTTCCACCAACTCTAAACTAACCGAATGAAGTCTAGATCAGTGGATTATTAAAGAGTTGGTTGCTCTTTTCACGATCGATTGAGAAATTTCTTATAAAAGGTCGGATCAATGGTCAACGAATGGCACACAGTGTCTCGACAGGGCCGCAACGGAACAACGGAAGTTCACTGGGTAACTCTAATCTAAGGGGTACGGGGACGTAGGTTCGAATCCTATTTGCGGCTAATACCACCAATGGTGTGCTCAAAAGGTTCTTGTTCGTAGTCCAATGGCAGGTAAATTCTCCTTTTTCACTCCCGAGTTGTTTAGATTCAAGCAAAGCCCAAAAAGGAACCAACGAGTAACAATCAAGTGCTTGTACTGGAAAGAAACAGATCCGAGGTAACAACCACTCAACCCGTCGATTGAACCCATCTTCCAGTGTCCAATGTGGAAAAGAGGGAAACATCAGTCTAAGATTCTGCGGATAGCTTATATATGATAGCTGCCAGCGGAAGTGCTATTACCGGATCCTTTCTAAGGGACTGCTTGTCAAGAGCGGACTTGACACTGCGATCTTTTCGACCAAGTAAAGCGAACTTTAAGGGATGCAGGAGCGATCTACCGACCCCCGATTCCCATGGAGCTACTGATATGCATTCTGATCGATCATTTTGTATGCGCCGAAGTCTTTACCCGAGAGCTTGGAAGTCTTTATCTAGCAACTCGCTTCATCAAGTATGTATCTATTGTTCTTAGGTCTATGAGTTAGCCACTAGACTCAACTCTCATTTTCCCATTGACCTTTGACTTGGTAATTAACAAGTGGTTTTTATGCTCTACTTTGGAAAGCTTGCGCTGGAACGAGATGCACTAATCTGACACGCTCTGGACTCCCCTGGAGATACCGACTACTGTAACGAACGGAATGGCTTTCGTACTTTACTTTAGGAACCATTGTGCCACTGTTATAAGCAGTATTCCCAAGAAAAGATAGAATATATTGTATTAAGGTAGTTTTCCGCCCACCCTTGGCAGGGGCGCATTCCATTAGGTGCTGCGAGTTCAATATCCTCGCGTGGATGTTTCCTGCTGCTCTTTTGAGCGAGATTGTCCTTGGCTTTGCTTGCTCTCGGCCTATGAGATAGACTAAGGCCACTCCTTCACTTTCCTACTGACTCTTGTTATGGAGATGACCTATGTAATCTCAAATCAATGAACCTTTTCTGGGAAACAAGCCTTAGCGTAGCGGGACCGATCCCGGATGCCCGCAGCGACTCCTAAATAGAAGGTAAAGCCGGAAAGGACAATCACCAGACCCTTACTTAACTTATTGATTTTCTTGTGTAGCGAGCGTACCGGACTAATTTACTCTTTCAGCGGTAAGAACTTTTTGAGGCATCGCGTTAATGGAAATACCAATCCTAAGATGTGTCTTGTGGTAGAATTTCTTTCTTTTAGGAAAGCTTTCTTGAGTGAGGTTGTCCTTGACCTCTTTACTAAAATGCCTAGAAAGTCATGGTTGAGTCGACGAAACGAAGTGGCTCGACCATCGGGAGAGGGAAGCCCTTGAAAAGCGAATGAAAAGAGAAATGCCCAGATTCAAGAATGTAGAATTAAAGAAGGGAGTCAAGTCAAGTCTTACCTGAGACAATAGTATATAAAGTAGCTCAACCAATGGCAATTCCTCACGTATTCGAAGATCGGTAAATGCCTTAATCAACTAATTTAGGTTTTCTAGTGCGTGTAATTTCCATCCATTCATTACCAACGTAGTCTGGCTATAGCCCAGTTGTCCTGATCAGAAGAGGGGGGAGTAACTCACTTAGTGCTCTTATGCCAAGGATTGCCGGAGTTTCTTATCTTGACCCTTCCCTTGACTCAACCTTCTGATTCATCCCAAGACTCGAGAGATGTTTTTAGAAAGATACAGAAAAGACTTTATATCAAAACGAGATTGAAGTATGTTCCAGGACCGACATCTGTGAAAAAGCCGAACTCACACGTTACCACTGGCGCTATGCTGCCTCCTCGTCATCGTGCAGCACTCCTATAAAGGTGAATATTCAATATACAATTCTTTGAGACTCCCCAAGGGGAACGGGATCATGCAATAAAAGATTACTATCAATTAAGCTGGTACAGCCACTACGTCTATTGTAGTACTACTTTCGCTGCTCTTCTACTCCCTGGCACTCGTGTCGCCATACCCCCCCGCGGCATTTCCATGACCAACTAGAAATAACCAGCAAAACCCATTCTGAATGGAACCAAACCAACCTATTTTAAGGAACCTCCAACTCTCTTCTTTGAGGATAGCTCCCCTCTTCTATTCCGGACGGGGTTTATTATATTTATTATATTAATTAATAAGAAATAGAGTCTCACTCAATATTCAAAGGATCTTTCATTGATCAGAAGGTGTTGTTTCTTTCCATCCCTAGGTTGCGGTTTAGAAGCACTTCATAGTTTGTTATCCGGAACTCCATTCTAAGGATGTAGCTGCTGAATATCCAATAGTTGACTTAAGAAAAGTTCTCGGACATTATTTTCAAAGAGAAAGTTTGAGCTATTTTTTAAGAGTAGAGTGGGTTGAGTTGGGAAGCGTCTTTCTTGAGCTTAGCAAGCGGAAGGGGTTTCATCGGAGAGCAAACTCCCGAGATATTAGTGGCTTGATGAACTATCCCATTTATGAAGATTTGAATTTTCGTATGAAACAGATCAGCTGGTCCGAATCAATAGAATCTGGAGTTGTTCGGGTGATTGCCCCTGCTGGGAATCGATTCATGCCAAAACGGGACTTCTTCACTTGTCAGTCGCCCGGGGCGCTTCTTGTTTTATTTTCTTGATCCCCTTGTATGATGGTCTCGAATAAAGGTTCTTAGCTGCCGTTGCTTGGGCGCTAGGGATTGGTCCTGATGGCAAGGATTCACTTGATTGCTTTGAGCTCCCTGGGAATGGAAATGCAGATGCAGAGGCTGCCTCCCAAGCATTTGATCCTGGAACAGAAGACATTAGATCCAGCTTTGGGCTCAGTACCTCCATTAGGTCACTGACTCCCATTTCCGTTGATTGGACAACCGGCCTTAACGGCGCTCCCTTAGCTTCTCCCGTTGGGAAGCATTTGAGGGCAGGAGCTTTCATTTGGGTGACCAGTAGATAGATACCGGGGTTCTCCCCTCCTTTCTTTGCCAGGAGAGAGGAAATACTTGGATTGGGATCCTGGTGTTGCTATCGGGTCATATGGAGAATGATGGTGATTCCATGCTTTCGGGCTAGGCATTGGAATGGGATCGGGCGGGCCCGGTGAAGAAGCATTGGATCCCAGAGATGGAATGGGAAATGGAGATGTTGAAGAGGCGGGTTGATTAGTTCTGGTTGGAGGGCTACGAACTCCTTCTCATTGTTCCGCTCCTCTTCTCTTCTTTAATGGTTGACCAGGCACTGAAGGTCGATCATCTGTGTTCACCTGGTATGGATATAATTGAAGAGTGGAGGTGAAGGGCTCCTGTCATCCGGCAATGCAAGACCCACTCCAGATCGATGCCTCTTGGTCAGACCATTTCCGTATACTGAGATTGACGACATAGCGAGAACACCGAGATCATTCCGTAAGAGGGTATTGCAGTGCTTATTGAATTGTCAACAATCCTCTCTTCACATCTGCTAGAAAGAATTATTAGGGCTTTGGAGAGTGAATAGCTATTCTTTTTCTCACATCTCGATTTCTGCCTTCTTTGGGAAGATAAGAGACTTTGCTGCTCTCCCACCTTCAACTAAGGTAGTCGCTTAGCTAACTAAAAAAGCATCCTCTAACGAGCACACCACTGTATATTTAGATACCCTCAAAGCAAAGGTGAGGAATAGGGCTAGCTAACAAGTAAACGAGAGACGTAAGTGAACGAAGTTGGCATCTTCGAGCTAAGCAAGCAAATAAACTACTTCTCTTTGTTGCGAAGTGAGCCAGGTAAGCAAGGAAGTAATAGAAAGACTCCCAAGTGTTCTCATATTCTCCTATTTGACTCCCACTTGGGATTCACAAATAAAGGATAGATAAAGGAAACTTCAAGGGGCTTCTAATCTATTCTTTCTTGCCCCCCATTCCCTTAAGTGGGATATACCCTGCGCTGTGCAAGCTCGGAATTTGAACTGAAAGGGATTGCTCCTGAGACAATTGTCATTGCCTTTTGATTTGGCACAAACACATTGGTCCAGCAGTTACTTTGTTCCACGGCTGAAGCGTTCGGTTCATTAGATACTGAGACTTTTTTCCTTATAATTCTAAGTGGAATTTAATTTCCAGCTATCCTTCCATCCGCCCTTTATCAAGCTACAAGCCAGAACAAAAAAAACCGGTCCTCATATGGATGAGGAAGTCGAAAGACTGAGAACCTTTCGTAACAACTACCCTTCCCGAAGAATAGAATCTCAATCTCTCTTAAGCCCGCTTGACTGCCCGGCCTTCCCCAAGGATACTTCCTTGAACAGCCTCACCTCCCATCACAGAGCAGGCTTCGAAATCTTCCATATGTCTCTTGGAACACCACAGCTATCCAGGAACGAATGATAGAAGGGAATGTCAGGTAGGCTTGCGAAGTTATGAGAAAGAGATTTCTCCTCCTAGAGGGGGAAACATTGACTTACATGAGGAAGTGAGGGGACTCATATACGGATTAACAACTCATGCATTCCTGCTCAAGGAAGGGAACCATTTCCATCTATATAAGTATTTGCAATGGAAGGAGAAGGGGGTTGCTAAGGTCCATTCCCGCTGTCATTCCTCTGTCGGGTATAGAGGTTCAGTTAAAGCTTCGGGTGGGAAAGAGATTCGCTCGTTGTCGTGTATCCCATTGCTCTTATTACAGTGGTTGACAGTGGCTTATGTAAGTGTTGCCCCTGGGCTCCGGTGAGAGCCTTAATTTAATGGTTTTTCATCACCCTCTTCAAGACAAGTGCCACATTCATGGAGGACGACACATTAGGGGATAAGCACGGAGGAATCTAAAAATGTGAGTAGGAGATTCTAGTTCACAGCAAGATGCGGGCACTCCCGTTAGTCCCATAGCAAGAAGCGGTCAGGATGCAGAGACAGAGAGTCAGGGAAGTTCCTCCTATCTATAGGTAGGAGCGTAACGTCTAATAGTTTCCTGTAGTTGCTCTAGACTCCTCTCTTTCTCCTATCTATCAGACTATCTTCTTTTTTGTATTATTTTATTGTCTTATCTTGTGACATAGTCTTGTCTCTAGGTGAATATCACTATGGGAATGCGTTAGGATCCCTTCTCTGTCTCCCTCTCTTTCTTTCCTTTCTAGTAGCAAACTTTATTCTGTGGCTTTCCTTCCGTTCCGCGAGAGTAGGGCACCAAAAGCTGTCCTATCATTTATTGGAGTGGAAGGCCTTCCCATCCTCATTCCGAAACAAAGAGAGTAAGGCCACTTGTGACCTATCTTCTTGGTCCAACCCCTACTTTAAGAGGAAAGCACAAATCCCCTTTTCGTTTAGCCGATATCTCTTGAAGTATTTGTTTTGAAAAGCCTGCGGTAAGCCACTCTTCCTTATTTTGCTGCCTAGTTTCAAGCTTATTAGATCTACCTAGCTTCATTCCCTGTCGGAATGGTGACTGGGAAGGGAAGCACAGCAATAACGCCTTTTTCCTTTTTTCTCCCGATTAGACGAAAGACGTGTTGGGGCTGTATCCGAAACATTTTTGAACTGCCGGCCCGACAACCAAGCCTATAACCGGCAATAAGAGGTCAAGTTGAGACATACAAAGGCGCCAGTGAAGAGCTTAAAATCAGTACAAGGGCTGCTATTGAAGGGATGAAATCTCCCAATCAAGGACTGCTTAGGTCCCTTCTAGTCCGTCCTGTATTTTAGTATGATCGACGTATTGTATTTTACCTATACGGGCATATGTTCGACTTCCTGATCAAGGGCATCCGTCCACAAATTCTTTTATGTAAATATAGATATTCCCTACTTTTCATACCATGGGAAATCCACTCGGACGAAGACATAGATGATAGGATTATTTGAGAGAAGAGCCGTGCCCTACCTATTCTACAAAACCTTATCCTAGTTTTTACTTTATTTTTTTATATATAAGCATTCATCAACGGATTCTGCTTCCACTGCCTTAGTGCTAATTACAAACTAATTATCCTCATCCCAAAACCCCTTACAAAGAAAGGTAGGCGTGCAATAAGAGAAAGCTTACCTTGCCCCGAGAGAGACCATAGGATAAAGTAAGCGTGCAAGAGCTAGAGAATCCCGGGGTATAGTGAGAGACCTGGTGCAAGCTTTTAGAGTATGGCTATCAGTCCCAAGTTTAAGCTAATCACTCGTAAGGTTATGTAGTCCGCCTATAGCCCAGCCTTTAAGCATCAACAGAAGATCCAGCGGGATAGTCGTTCTCTGTATCCAAATGCTAGAGTAGGAGAGGAGTAAGCTAACCTTATCCAACCTTTGTATCCGTAAATCCCTATATAGCCTACCAGCGTTGTACCCTTTTGCGAGCAAGTCAGCCTCTATTTATTAAACCCTTTCTAGAGTCACCAGCTAATCCTAAAATCCCTGGTGCGTAAGCAAGCTACCCTTTAGTAGTCAGCAACCCTCCTAAGCCTTGTTTTTAGGAGTAACCTGGGATCTTTTTAAGCTCGTTATAGGAAGACGCGCTATATGAGTAATCTATCCTAGTAGACATTATACTAGGAAGCTCCTGAGTCAACCTCTAATCTATAAGCCAGTCAGCGGGATATATGAATATGAACTTCTCTAAGAGAACAGTTCAACGGGTTTAATTGAATTCCGTTATCTGATCAGATTAGATATTATCTAAGACTGTATAAGAGAGACCTAACTAACTGGATTGCTAGCAGTGATCATACCCGATGATGTGAACCCGATTGAATCAGCTCTTGTGATCATATCCCATGCTATCAATGGGAGTGAAGTCCGCCTATCCATCAACATAAAAGTGAAAGGAGCCCGCTAACTACTGCACTTCCTAATGTGATATTGAGTTTTGCCTAAACTTGCCCGCCCATACTCTTAACTTTTCGCTTAAGCTCTCAGACTAGAGCTATTCTCACTAAACCGAAAATTCTAATATACCCCTCTCTCCTCTCTCCTCAATGGCTAAATACCAAAGCTAACCTTAAATGGGTTAAAGACCGAGCCAGAACAGGAGCTTAGCCTCAATCTTAGATAGGAGATTACCCATAACAACTCAACTACGTCGAGCCTTGCCTTGAACAAGCCAATCAACCTCAATCCTAGGAAATGATTTCAGGTGAAGCTCACCCCTCTTGTTCTCATCTTAAGGGAAGGCCCAGGCGCAGAAGGAAGACTCTTTGATCGGGCAGTTCCTGTTCTCAGTCATCTTAGGTGCGGTTGGCCAATTAATTACTTAAATTTATAGCGCGAGCCCCACTCATACAAGTAGGGGAAAACTCTAGTTCAACTGTTTTTTTATTCAGATTCAGAATTGGCTGGGGCCTTAACCGTAGCTTTAGGGCCAAAAGCCTATCTATGGCCTTTTGGCTGGGGGTAGCTATGGCAAGGGTAGTTTCCTCGGAAAAAGGAGGGGAAGCCCCGACTTTCCAATAAGGCCCGGGGGAATGAAAACACTCAACCGATGGGGGGAGGAATGAACAGCAGCTCTAGGGGATAAATGTGGATATCCAGTGGCAACTGAGCAGGAGCAGCTCTACCCGCACATAGCTAAATATCCCCCTTCCACGCCACCCAGTTGGTGAGCTCCGCCCTTAAGGGAGCCCATCCGTCGGTCGGCCAATATTGGATAGTCAACTAGCGCACAGGGTAACTCGAATATCAAATATAAGAATAGCAGCCCCGGTCTCAAAAACAAGCATGGAAACAGCAGTCAATCAGAAAGATAAGTTGAAGTTAGCTTTCAGCTGTTCAACCACTAAAGACTAAAGTGGGTGAAGCATAGTTTCGTCCGTCCCTCTCGCTTTCAGCGCGGGATAGAGTTATCAGTACGTGCGACACCAACTCTTTCGTTTTCACTTCTTTTTTATACATATATAGATCAATTCCTACCATATTTCGTTACTTTATCCCGAAAAAGGGGAGCTGCTGGGCTCCTTCCTGTTTTATTAGCATCAAACCCACTCAACAGGATATTCCATAAGCACTCCGGAAGGTATAGTGTGAAGGAAAGTAGGTCCCTTACATGAGAGTTTGCGAACACGGGGGGCTTATGCTCCTGCTGCTCATATGGAACAGGTTGGCCCCCAAAAGCCCCAAGGGAACGAGCGAAAGGGCTGCTTGCCGGAACAGCAGATCGAGCAGCCTATTATTTATTACATTTCTGCCCCAACTATTCCAAAAAGGGTAACAAATGGGTCTAATTCTGAGACAAAAGTAATTTAACATCCCTGATTCGGAAACTGCTGCAGTGGGAACTCTACTTGCCATTCCTCCTTCCGAAGTGAAAGTTTTCATTCTCCCCTTGGCCCAGTTGAAAAGCCTAACCCCAGGTGAAGTACCAGATTCTGAAGTGAAAGTAAGGAATTGCCCTGTCTGATTCGTAAAGCTTTCGGAGAAGGAGGGGAGATCCGCGGAGGTAGAATTCTGAATACGGGTACGAAGGGTCATCCAGAAGCGCTGGAAGGGCTGGAGGAAGGGGACGAACCGCATCGATTGAGTTATATCCGGCAGGCTAACACCCACGTACCTAGAAAGTAAGGGGAAAGTCTTACCTTTTGGAAACATAAGGCGCATCAGAAAGGAATGGAATCCGGATATATTTAGATAGCCAGATTCACGAGCTGAGGACTAAGTCGAAGTGAAAGTCTGTGCCATTGTTAGTGCCAAGACCCTAGAATAGTGAACACCAAG